AACCAGTTACAGTAAGACCCGCCGAAACACGTATGGGTTCGGGGAAAGGATCCCCTGAATATTGGGTAGCTGTTGTTAAACCCGGGCGAATACTATACGAAATGGGTGGAGTAACCGAAAATATAGCTAGAAGGGCTATTTTAATAGCAGCATCCAAAATGCCTATAAGAACTCAATTTATTATTTCCGGATAAACAGCAGAAATGAGTCTTGGGGATGAAACAAAACCCTAGGTTTCTTTTTTTGGACAACCAGTATTTCTTTTATTTTTTTCATCCTTGGCATTGGAAGAATAGACTCAAAAATTTATATGATTCAACCTCAGACCCATTTAAATGTTGCGGATAACAGCGGAGCTCGAAAATTGATGTGTATTCGAATTATAGGAGCGAGTAATCGTCGATATGCTCATATTGGTGACGTTATTGTTGCTGTGATCAAAGAAGCAGTCCCAAATATGTCCCTAGAAAAATCAGAAGTAGTCAGGGCTGTAATTGTTCGTACCTGTAAAGAACTGAAACGTGACAGTGGTATGATAATACGGTATGATGACAATGCTGCGGTTGTGATTGATCAAGAAGGAAATCCAAAAGGAACTCGAATTTTTGGAGCAATCCCCCGCGAATTGAGACAATTAAATTTGACTAAAATAGTTTCATTAGCTCCCGAGGTATTATAAAATGAGATCCTGATATCTTTAGGATATTTCAAAAGAATAAGAACTAGATTAATTCATAGATTGTGTCTCACGCGTATACCTTGAAAAATTCATATTCATAAACCAATAAAAAAAAAGAAAAACATGTTAATTATATCCAATTTTGAGGTTTTAGTTCATCATGGGTAGAGACACTATTGCTGAGATAATAACCTATATACGAAATGCTGATATGGATCGAAAAAGAGTTGTTCGCATAGCATCTACTAATATTACCGAAAACCTTGTTAAAATACTTTTCCGAGAAGGTTTTATCGAAAACGTCAGAAAACATCGAGAAAAAACCAAAAAAATTTTGGTTTTAACCCTGCGCCATCGAAGGAATAGGAAAAGACCCTATAGAAATTTTTTAAATTTAAAACGGATAAGTCGACCCGGTTTACGAATCTATTCTAACTCCCAAAGAATTCCTAGAATTTTAGGTGGGATGGGGATTGTAATTCTTTCTACTTCTCGAGGTATAATGACAGACCGGGAGGCTCGACTAGAAGGAATCGGCGGAGAAATTTTGTGTTATATATGGTAATCCTTTTAATATCCAAATGGGATCCGAAACCTCTTCGTATTTGTAAAAAAAAAAAGGAAAGGGGGTCAGTTGTCTAATATCATTTCTCCTCGATTAGTTGATACTTCAAGGAGGCTTTACCTGGAATGAAAGAACAAAAATGGATTCACGAAGGTTTAATTACTGAATCGCTTCGCAATGGCATGTTTCGGGTTCGGTTAGATAATGAAGATCTGATTCTAGGTTATGTTTCAGGAAAGATCCGACGTAGTTTTATACGGATATTGCCAGGAGATAAAGTAAAAATTGAAGTAAGTCGTTATGATTCAACCAGAGGACGTATAATTTATCGACTCCGAAACAAGGATTCAAAAGATTAGGTAGTTTTTATTCAATACGATTCGAGATAAAAAATTTCAAGAAACTTATTTTCTACCAAGAATTAGATTCAGAATTAAGATAAGGAATGACAACTATGAAAATAAGAGCTTCCGTTCGTAAAATTTGTGAAAAATGTCGACTAATCCGTAGACGGGGACGCATTAGAGTAATTTGTTCCAACCCGAGACATAAACAAAGACAAGGATAAGCAGGCTTAACTAAAAGGCCCAGCGTACAAATAAAGAATGGATTTGACATGAAATGGATATATCCATATATTTCTGACTCATATTTATGAGATGATACAATATGGCAAAAGCTATACCGAGAACCGGTTCACGTAGAAATGTACGTATCGGTTCACGTAAAAGTGCACGGAAAATACCAAAGGGAGTTATTCATGTTCAAGCAAGTTTTAATAATACCATTGTCACGGTTACAGATGTACGGGGTCGGGTGGTTTCCTGGTCCTCGGCAGGTACTTGTGGATTCAAGGGTACGAGAAGGGGGACGCCCTTTGCCGCTCAAACTGCAGCAGCAAATGCTATTCGTACAGTCGTAGATCAAGGTATGCAACGAGCAGAAGTCATGATAAAAGGTCCCGGTCTCGGAAGAGACGCCGCATTACGAGCTATTCGTAGAAGTGGTATACTATTAACTTTTGTACGGGATGTAACCCCTATGCCACATAATGGCTGCAGACCTCCTAAAAAAAGACGTGTGTAGAAATGAAGAGTGAACAAATTTCAAGAGAAACAAGAGAAATAAATAATTCAATCAAATAAAATAAAAAAAAAATTACTATGGTTCGAGAGAAAGTAACAGTATCTACTCGGACACTACAGTGGAAGTGTGTTGAATCAAAAACAGACAGTAAACGTCTTTATTATGGGCGC